TCCTATGGATGAAGATATGGTCTCTATGGACCCCATTGAATTTCATTCAGAGGGGGAACCCTATAGAGATCGTATCGATTCTTATCAAAGAAAGATAGGTTTAACTGAAGCTGTTCAAACAGGCATAGGTCAACTAAATGGTATTCCCATAGCAATTGGGGTTATGGATTTTAAGTTCATGGGAGGTAGTATGGGATCCGTAGTAGGCGAGAAAATCACCCGTTTGATCGAGTATGCTACTAATCGATCTTTACCTGTCATTATTGTGTGTGCTTCTGGAGGAGCGCGCATGCAAGAAGGAAGTTTGAGTTTGATGCAAATGGCTAAAATATCTTCCGCTTCATATAATTATCAATCAAATAAAAATTTATTCTATGTATCAATCCTTACATCTCCTACAACCGGTGGAGTAACAGCCAGTTTTGGTATGTTGGGAGATGTCATTGTTGCTGAACCTAATGCCTACATTGCATTTGCGGGTAAAAGAGTAATTGAACAAACATTGAAAAAGACAGTACCCGATGGTTCACAAGCGTCTGAGTATTTATTCCATAAAGGCTTATTTGACCCAATTGTACCACGTAATCCTTTAAAAGGTGTTCTGAGTGAGTTATTTCAGCTCCACGGTTTCTTTCCCTTGAATCAAAATTCAAAAAATTAATAAAGTATAGCACTAAATTCAGTTATTTGTAGCGAACAAGTATTTAGTTCATCGTAATCAAAAAAAAAACTAAAAAGAATGGTGTTTTCTTTGATGACATAAGTTCTACTTGTAATAAGAATTAGAAGTTTCGGGTAATTACTTTTTATTTTTTCCTCCAGATCTATTTTTTTATCCTACCTCTATTCATGATTAGTAATCACAAACCTTCTATCAACAGGATAAAAAAGTGAATTTTTCCCTCCGAAGAATTAGAATTAGGGAAAATAAAAAAAAAATTCTCTGGCCTTCTTACGTATTAATATAGACAATAAAAAAAAATATCGAAATCAAAATAAAAAGAAATAAATATAAAATAGAGAATAGAAGTTATTTCTATATCTATCGATAACCCCCATTTTTTTATTTTATTATGAATCCCCGTTTGTTGGATGGATCGAATTAGTTAGAGTTGCAAACTCCTAATAAAATCTTTTATTTTCATAATAAACTCCTTATTAGATTAGAAAGATAGAAAGAAATAAGGATGGGAGAAGAATATTAAAATATATTAATAAAGCGAATTATCATACATATTCGTGTAGAAAGATGAATAGGTACACTTATTTTATTTAGTTCCACATTCCTTGCACTTATTAATTACTTATTAACTACTTATAAATATTAATTTCTAAATATTAATAAATAATTATAATAATATATATATATATAATAAATAATATAATATAAATATAAATATAATTATTAAATAATATATTTATAAATAATATTATAAATATAATACAGTTTATGATATATACTTAGGATAGATATACTTATCATATCATAAGATATCTTTCTCTTTCTAATAGAAATATTAAATCGAGGCACCCATTCTATGACAGATCTCAACTTACCCTCTATTTTTGTGCCTTTAGTGGGCCTAGTATTTCCGGCAATTGCAATGGCTTCTTTATCTCTTTATGTCCAAAAAAATAAGATTGTCTAGATCCGATGGGACCAAATCTCATCAATTTATTTCAACACTGGATCATAATACAGATATTTATTTAGTGTAATATGGTACGATATGTGACTCTTTACGAACACAAATGAAAGAGCTGTTATGCATGCGGATACATGATATCCGCATAAATGCATGTATATGCAGGTATAGCTGGTTAAATTAAAAACGGATCGGCGAATATTTTATTTAAATGGAAAGTCAATGTATCTAACAAATTACTTCTAACGGTTTACATCAGAATAGTGCTAGTTAATGAAAGTTACTTCGGGATCAAGAAAGTAAAATTCATTTTGGTTATTCTCTCAATTCCAATCGAATGCAACTGGATCTAGTAGAGTATGAATTGGCGATCAGAACATATATGGATAGAACCTATAATGGGGTCTCGAAAAACAAGTAATTTTTTCTGGGCCTGTATCCTTTTTTTAGGTTCACTAGGATTCTTAGTGGTTGGAACTTCCAGTTATCTTGGTAGGAATCTGATATCCGTATTTCCATCTCAGCAAATTATTTTTTTTCCACAAGGGATCGTGATGTCTTTCTATGGGATCGCAGGTCTATTCATTAGCTCCTATTTGTGGTGCACAATTTCATGGAATGTAGGTAGTGGTTATGACCGATTCGATAGAAAGGAAGGAATAGTGTGTATTTTTCGTTGGGGATTTCCTGGAATAAATCGTCGCATCTTCCTTCGCTTATTTATGAGAGATATCCAATCCATCAGAATGGAGGTTAAAGAGGGTCTTTATCCTCGTCGTGTCCTTTATATGGAAATTAGAGGCCAAGGAGCCATTCCCTTGACTCGTACTGATGAGTATTTTACTCCACGAGAAATTGAACAAAAAGCTGCCGAATTGGCCTATTTCTTGCGCGTACCAATTGAAGTATTTTGAAATGAACTGAAGAAAAAATTGAAAAAAAACTTGCTAATTTCCTTTTTAATACAACCGTCGACTCTATCTGATATTTCTCTGAAGTACGAGTTCTATAAAAAAGGTATTGAACCCATGGATCTATTTCCTATTTTTGTCTAATAATTTAGATCTCGGATCTATAAGGAAAGGAATATAGAAATAGAATAAGGGTCCTTTTAGGATAAAAATGAAAAAAAAAGAAAGCCCGGGTCTCCCTCCCATATATTTCATCCATAATATTTTTGCCCTGGTGGGTCTCTCTCTCATTTAATAAATGTCTGGAACCTTGGGTTACTAATTGGTGGAATACCGGGAAATCCGAAACTTTTTTGAATGATATTCAAGAGAAAAATGTTCTAGAAAGATTCATAGAATTGGAAGAACTATTCCTCTTGGATGAAATGATAAAGGAGTACCCGGAGACGCATATACAAAAACTTCGTATAGGAATACACAAGGAAACGATACAATTGGTCAAAACACACAATGAATATCATCTCCATATCATTTTGGATTTCTCGACAAATATAATTTGTTTCGCTATTCTAAGTGGTTATTTTATTCTGGGTAATGAAGAACTTGTCATTCTTAATTCTTGGATTCAGGAATTCCTCTATAACTTAAGTGACACAATAAAAGCTTTTTTGATTCTTTTAGTTACTGATTTATGGATCGGATTTCATTCGACCCATGGTTGGGAACTAATGATTGGTTCGGTCTACAACGATTTTGGATTGGTTCATAACGATCAAATTATATCTAGTCTTGTTTCCACTTTTCCAGTTATTCTAGATACAATTGTGAAATATTGGATCTTCTATTATTTAAATCGTGTATCTCCTTCACTTGTAGTCATTTATCATTCAATGAATGAATGAAGAACTCATTTGATCTCCTGATATTAATCAAATCAGAATCTTTCTTCGTATATAAAGAAAACATTTTCAATCTTACTTAATTCTTTATACTTCTAGTTCTTCAAGGTATTCGTCCTATATTCCAGTACAATTATCCCAGTACAATGACAGACTCGTGTATAGGGAACTATACTAGCTACCTATCTAATTTATTGTAGAAATTCCGGGATCAATGATTGGACATGCAAAATAGAAATACTTTTTCTTGGGTAAAGGAACAGATGACTCAATCGATTTCTATATCGATCATGATATATGTAATAACTCGGGCATCTATTTCAAATGCATATCCCATTTTTGCGCAGCAGGGTTATGAAAACCCACGAGAAGCAACTGGACGAATTGTATGTGCCAATTGCCATTTAGCTAATAAGCCCGTGGATATTGAAGTTCCGCAAGCCGTGCTTCCTGATACTGTATTTGAAGCAGTTGTTCGAATCCCTTATGATATGCAACTGAAACAAGTTCTTGCTAATGGTAAAAAGGGGGCTTTGAATGTAGGGGCTGTTCTTATTTTACCCGAGGGATTCGAATTAGCCCCCCCCGATCGTATTTCTCCCGAGGTGAGAGAAAAGATGGGAAATCTGTCTTTTCAGAGTTATCGTCCCAATAAAAGAAATATTCTTGTGATAGGTCCTGTTCCCGGTCAGAAATATAGTGAAATCGCCTTTCCCATTCTTTCCCCCGACCCTGCTACGAGGAAAGACGTTCACTTCTTAAAATATCCCATATATGTAGGTGGGAACAGAGGAAGGGGTCAGATTTATCCTGATGGGAGCAAGAGTAACAATACAGTCTATAATGCTACATCAGCAGGTATAGTAAGCAAAATAGTACGTAAAGAAAAAGGAGGATATGAAATATCCATAGTTGATGTATCGGATGGACATCAAGTGATTGATATTATACCTCCAGGACCAGAACTTCTTGTTTCAGAGGGTGAATCCATCAAGCTTGATCAACCATTAACAAGCAATCCCAATGTAGGAGGGTTTGGTCAGGGAGATGCAGAAATAGTGCTTCAAGATCCATTACGTGTCCAAGGCCTTTTGTTCTTCTTGGCATCTGTTATTTTGGCACAAGTTTTTTTGGTTCTTAAAAAGAAACAGTTTGAAAAGGTTCAATTGTATGAAATGAATTTCTAGGTCCAGAAATTCCTTAACATTAAGTTGGTAAAAAGCAACAAATTATTGTCGATCGATACTTATGTATGATCAAAAAATTCTGTAAACCTTTTTGTTTATACTGTTTTTGTTTTGTTTGTGGGATGTCTGGAATTCATTACGTGTATCCCATTCCTAGTAATAGACTATAGGCATACAAATATAAAGGAAGAGAATACAAGGGAAGGATGGGAAAAATGAAAGGAACAAATACTTTTAGGAGGGATTACTAGTCTTCCTAATCTTCTATTCGACACAAGAAAAGGGATTTTCCACCCTTTTCTTGTGTCGTCTTGTATCGAAATAATAATGATTTTTTCTCTTGTTCGTCAAAGATTA